TATGCGTGCTCAAAGACGTAAAACTGCCATTTCGAAATTGTTTCAAGCAAATGTGCATTCCCCTCTTTTTTTGGACAGAATAAAAAAATCTCCCCTTTTTTCTTTTAATATCGCTGAACAGATGAAATTTATTTTTATAAATTGGATGGGTAAAGGAACAGAATTTAAAGATTATACAGAAGAACAAAAAAAAAAACAAAAGGAAGAAGAAGAGAACAAAAAAAAGGAGAAACCGTGGATAAAAATAGCGGAAGCCTGGGATTTCGTTCCATATCCACAAGCAACAAGAAGTTTAATTTTAATAATTCAATCTATTTTTAGAAAATATATTTTATTACCTTCATTGATAATAGTTAAAAATATTGGGCGTATATTATTATCCCAACCCCCCGAGTGGGCTGAGGATTTCGATGAGTGGAATAGAGAAAAGCATATTATATGTACCTATAATGGTGTTCAATTATCAGAACTCCAACTTCCCAGAAATTGGTTTAAAGATGGTATTCAGATAAAAATAGTATTTCCTTTCTATTTGAAACCTTGGCACAGATCTAAGTTGAGGCCCTCTTTTTTTTCTTATAAAGATCTAAAGAAAGAACAACGGAAGTTTTTCTTTTTAACGGCTTGGGGAACGCAAACTAACCTTCCATTTGGTTCTGTCTCCCCAAAACCTTCCTTTTTTAAGCCTATTTTAAAAGAACTAAAAAAAAAAATTCGAAAAACGAAAAATAATCATTTTCAAGTTCTAAGAGTTTTAAAAGAAAGAACAAAAAGGTTTCTACAAGACTCAAAAGAACCAAAAAGGGAGGTTATCAAAAACGTTTTATTTATGTTTATAAAAAGAATAAAAAAAGAACTCTTAAAAGTACATCCAACTCGATTATTTATATTGAGAAAAGTGTATGAATCCGGCGAAACTAACCAAAAAAAAGATTATATAATCAGGAATCAGATAATTCACGACTCGTTTAGAAAAATTAAATCTACAGATAATACAAATTATTCACTGAGGGAAAAAAAAATTAAAAATCTGGCGGATAGAACAAACATAATCACAAAGAAAACAAAGAGTCTTACAAAAGAAAAAAACAGTAACGCCAAAAAAAAAAGTAGTTCTAACAAAACAATTTATAATGTAAAAGTAAAATCATCAAAAAATAGTTGGCAAATATTAAAAATAAAAAGAAGAAGCACTCGATTAATCTATAAATTATATTTTTTTATAAAAATTTTCATTAAAAGAATATACATCGATATCTTTCTATGTATCATTCATATTGCCAGAATTACTACACAACTCGTTCTTGAATCGAAAAATTTTTGTTTTGATAAATACATTTACAATAATAAAACAAACCAAGAAATCAAAAATAAAAAAAACAAAAAGGAAATTAACTTTATTTCAACTCTAAAAAGTGCACTTTACAATATTAAGAATAGTAAGAAGAGTTCACATCTTTTTTTTAATTTATCCTCATTATCACAAGCATATGTATTTTACAAATTATCACAAACCCGGGTTATTAATTTTTATAAGCTAAGATCTATTCTTGACTATCATGGAACCCCCTTTTTTCTTAAGACTGCAATAAAAAATTCTTTTGTAACACAAGGAATATTTCATTCCGAATTAAGACATACAAAACTTACAAGTTCTGAAATGAATCAATGGAAAAACTGGTTAAGAAGTCATTATCAATACAATTTATCTCAGATTAGATGGTCTGGATTAATACCACAAAAATGGCGAACTACAATCACTGAAGGTGGTATGACCCAAAATAAAGATTTAACAAAATGGAATTCGAATGAAAAAGACCGATTACTTTATCACAAAAAACAAAAGGATTTTAAAGTATATCCATTACCAAACCAAAAAGATAATCTTCCAAAATACTATATATATGATCTTTTATCATATAAATCTATTAATTCTGAAATGAAGAAGTCCTCATATATTATTTATGGATCACCATCAGAATTAAATAACAACCAAAAGATTACTTTTAATTACAATAATTATAAACAAAATTTCTTTGAAAGCCTGGAGGAAATTCCTATCAATAATTATCTAGAAAAGGGTGATATTATGTATATGCAAAAAAATCCAGATAGAAAATATTTTGATTGGACAATTCTCAATTTTTTTCTAAGACAAAAAATAGATATTGAGGCCTGGACCAAAATGGATTATAACAGTAATATAAATACTAAGATTGGAAGTAAGAATTACCAAAAAATTGATAAAATGGATAAAAACAATCTTTTTTATCTGACGATTCATCAAAATTTAGAAAGAAATCCGATCAATGACAAGAAACTTTTTTTTGATTGGATGGAAATGAATGAAGAAATCCTAAACCCAATATCAACGAATCTGAAACTTCTGTTCTTCCCAGAATTTGTGCCACTTTATAATGTATACAAAATTAAACCATGGATTATACCAAGCAAATTACTTCTTTTTAATAAAAACATCAATGAAAAGCAAAAATGGAAGTTTTTTAGACTATCGAATGAAAAAAGATATTATGAATTAATGAATCGAAATCAAGAAGAAAAAGAACCCGCAGACCGAAGAGGCCTTAGATCATATGCACAAAACCAAGGTAAAATGAAAAAACAATACAAGATCCAGAATAAGATGAGACCAGAAATGATTTTCTTACGGAAACACTATTTGCTTTTTCAATGGATAATAGACGATGGTTTAATTCCGAATTTAACTGAAAGAATGATCAATAATATCAAGATATATTGTTACTTGCTTGGACTGAGAAATCCAAGAGATACTACTATATCGTCTATTCAAAGGAAAGAAATAAATCTGGATATAATGGTGATTCGGAAAAAATTGACTCCTATAGAATTGAATAAAAAGGGGATATTTTTTATCGAGCCCGTTCGTTTGTCTGTAAAAAATGACGGATACTTTATTATGTATCAAACCGTAGGTATCTCGTTGGTTCATAAGAGTAAGTACCAAACTCCTCAAAGATGTCGAGAACAAAGATGTCGAGAACAAAGATATATCGATAAAAATAAATTGGATGAATCTATCCCAAGATATCAAAGACTAATTCGAAAGAGAGACAAAAAACATTATGATTTTATTGTTCCTGAAAAGATTTTCTCGTCTAGACGTCGTAGAGAATTGAGAATTCTAATTTCTTTCAATTCAAAGAATATAAATAGTGTGGATAGAAATCGAGTATTTTGTAACAAGAAGAACATAAAAAGTGGGAATCCTTTTTTGGATCAAAGTAAACATCTTGATAGAGATAAAAACGAATTAATTAAATTAAAGTTATTTCTTTGGCCTAATTATCGATTAGAAGACTTAGCTTGTATGAATCGATATTGGTTTAATACCAATAATGGAAGCCGTTTTAGTATGTTAAGAATATATCCACAATTAAAAATAGGTTGATGGTACATTTTTCCTATATATTCTGTAACATATAGAAAAGCAAACAGATGCACATATGCCCTGTCTTACGTCCCAGTCTAATGTAGTAAGTCAATAAGTCAATGACGTATCAATTTGTTTGGATAAAATCTATAAAATAAACGAATCTACGGAATCTTCCTAATTTAAATTGAGGTCTAAATTATTCGACGTTGTGAGTGTAAAAATGTACCATCCCCTTTTTTTATCCCTGTCCAAATCAAATGAAAATTTTGATTAATAAAATTGGAAGTCCATAAATAAATTAAAATTCTTGTGTATACTAACTACTACATTAAAATGACTGATATTATTATTATTGATCGATAAAATCAAATATGTATATGTAAATTAAAGGGTAGGAGGAGCCTTTTTATGATAAAAAATCCATTCGGTGTAATTATTTTGAAAGAGGAAAACGAAGACAACAAGGGGTCTGTTGAATTTCAAGTAGTGAGTTTCACCAATAGGATACGGAGACTTACTTCACATTTGGAATTGCACAAAAAAGACTATTTATCTCAGAGAGGTCTGCGTAAAATTCTAGGAAAACGTCAACGGCTGCTCGCCTATTTGTCAAAAAAAAATAGAGTACGTTATAAAGAATTAATCGGCCGGTTGGAGATTCGAGAACCAAAAAATCATTAATTTGAAGAGTCGTTTTGAATTTTCGCTTAAATTTTGATGAACTTCTTTTCGCTTTCAGCAATTCATGGAAGAATTAATCGGGAAAAAACCTATGACTGCACCAGCTACACGAAATGACCTTATGATAGTCAATATGGGTCCTCAGCACCCATCAATGCACGGTGTTCTTCGACTCATTGTTACTCTAGATGGTGAAGATGTTATTGATTGTGAACCGATATTGGGTTATTTACATAGAGGGATGGAAAAAATTGCGGAAAACCGAACAATTATACAATATTTACCTTATGTAACACGTTGGGATTATTTAGCTACTATGTTCACCGAAGCAATAACTGTAAATGCACCAGAGCAGTTAGGCAATATTCAAGTGCCTAAAAGGGCCAGCTATATCAGAGTCATTATGTTAGAGTTAAGTCGTATAGCTTCGCATTTGTTATGGCTTGGCCCTTTTATGGCAGATATTGGCGCACAGACCCCCTTCTTCTATATTTTTCGAGAAAGAGAATTGATATATGACCTATTCGAAGCTGCCACCGGTATGCGAATGATGCATAATTATTTTCGTATCGGAGGAGTCGCTGCTGATTTACCTCATGGCTGGATAGATAAATGTTTGGATTTTTGTGATTATTTTTTAACAAGAGTTACTGAATATCAAAGGCTTATTACACGGAATCCTATTTTTTTAGAGCGAGTTGAGGGAGTAGGCATTATTGGCGGAGAGGAGGCAATAAATTGGGGTTTATCAGGACCAATGCTACGAGCTTCCGGAATACAATGGGATCTTCGGAAGGTTGATCATTATGAGTCTTACGATGAATTTGATTGGGGAGTTCAATGGCAAAAAGAAGGAGATTCATTAGCTCGTTATTTAGTACGAATCAGTGAAATGACAGAATCA